ACTAATAAATCGATAGTCAAAATCATTCCATTCAGGGTCTTTTATTCTACCAAAGCGTCGAATTTCTAAATTCTCATAGGGTCCCCCTGGAATTCCTTCCAGAGCCTGTTGGATAATTTTTATGGATTCTGTCATTTCACTGATTCGTACTAAATACCGAGCTAATGAATCCCCTTCTTTTTGCCATTGAATCTCCCAATCAAATTCGTCGTAAGACTCATAACGATCAATTTTACGAAGATCCCACTGTATTCCGGAAGCTCGTAGCATTGGGCCCGATAAACCCCAATTTAGTGCTTCTTCTGCGCCAATAATGCCTACGCCTTCAACTCGTTCTAAAAAAATAGGATTCCGCGTAATAAGCTTTTGATATTCAGCAACCCCGGTTAAAAAATAATCGCAAAAATCCAAACATTTATCTATCCAGCCATGAGGTAGATCAGCAGCTACTCCTCCGATACGAAAATAATTATGCATCATGCGCATACCGGTAGCAGCTTCGAACAAGTCATATATTAACTCTCGTTCTCGAAAAATATAGAAGAAAGGGGTCTGTGCCCCAATATCTGCCATAAAAGGGCCAAGCCATAACAAATGAGAAGCGATACGACTTAACTCCAACATAATAGCTCTGATATAGCTAGCCCTTTTAGGTACTTGAATATTGCCTAGCTGTTCGGGTCCATTTACGGTTATTGCTTCTGTGAACATAGTAGCTAAATAATCCCAACGCGTTACATAAGGCAAATATTGTATAATTGTTCGATTTTCCGCAATTTTCTCCATCCCTCTATGTAAATAACCCAGTATTGGTTCACAATCAATAACATTTTCACCATCGAGAGTAACAATCAGTCGAAGAACACCATGCATTGATGGGTGGTGAGGGCCCATATTGACTATCATGAGGTCTTTTCTTGTAGTTGGTGCAATCATAAGTTTTTTCCCGAGTCGTTCTTCCATGCATTGCTGAAAGTAAAAAGAAGTTCATCAAAATTTAAACAACTAAGCTCAAATGGTATCACGCTTCAAATTAACGAGTTTTTATCTCTCGAATATTTAACTCACTAATTAATTCTTTATAGCGTCTTCTATTTTTTTTTGACAAATAGGCCAGCAGTCGTTGGCGTTTTCCCAAAATTTTCCGCAAACCTCTCTGGGATGAAGAGTCTTTTTTGTGCAATTCCAAATGTGAAGTAAGTCTTCTTATCTTAGTGGTAAAACTGAATACTTGAAATTCAACAGACCCTCTGTTTTCTTCGTTTTCTTTTTGAGAAATAACCGAAATGAATGAATTTGTTACCATAAAAAAATCTCCTTTCCCTTTTTACAGATATGGATTTTATTGATCAGTAATAATAATGCCATTAATTGGAATCTGGTATATACAATAATCTAATCCAAATTTCTTTATGAACTCCTAATTTTCTGAAATCAAATCAATTAATCCAATTTCTAATTGGATTTAGATAGGGATAGAAAAGGATTGGTCCATTTTCGCATCGAAGAATTTAGACCTAAAACAAAGAAGGTTCTGTTCATTCATTTCGAGATCTAATCAAGATATTATTCATTTCCTATTGGATATTAGAATGAAATGTGAGACAAGACATGTGATCTATGTATTTGTTTGCTTTGATATACCCTATTATATATATAGGGTATAGAATATATAGAAAAAGTGTATTATCCACGAAATGTCAAAATTTCAATCGTGGATACAGATGTATTCTTAACATACTGAAACGACTCCCATTATTGGTATCAAACCAATAACGATTCATACAAGCTAAATCCTCTAATCGATAATTAGGCCAAAGAAAGAGCTTTAATTTCATTAATTGATTTTTCTCTCTATCAAAATGGTTACTGTCATGCGAAACTTGGCTGCTGTCTTTTACGTTCTTTGCATTCCAAAATACTGGATTTCTATCTTCACCATTTCTATTCTTTGAATTAAAACAACTTAGAATTTTCAACTTTCTACGACGTCTAAAGGAGAAAATATTTTCAGGAACAAGCAAATCCAAATGATTTTTGTCTCTATTTTCAGTTATTCTTTGGTGTGATGAAATAGTTTCATCAAAATTCTTCTTAGAAACATATCTTTGTTCTTGGTATTTTTGATTAGTTTGGTGCTTACTCTTATGAACCAATGAAATACCTATGGTTTGATACATAATAAATTGTGCATCGTTTTTTCCAAACAGACGAATGGGTTCTATAATCAATATTCCCTTTTTCATCAATTGGTTAAGAGTTAAATTCTTCTCAATCAGCATTATATCCAAACTCATTTCTCTATTTTGAATCAAGGGTATAGTAATTTGGGTTGGATCTATCAGTCTAAGCAGGAGACAATATACCTTGACATTATTGATCAGTCTTTGATTCAAAGTATCGTCCCATCTCAATTGAAAAAGCAAATAACGTTTCAGGAAGAAATCTAGTTCTGCTCTCGCGCTGCTTTTGTATTGTTTTTTCTTTTTCCCCTTTTTCATGTCTGATCTTGCATAATTTTCTTCACTATCTTTTTGTTGTGAGAGAACGGATCCAAGATTTCCTGGACTTGTGCGTTCTTTTTCTCCTTGATTTCGATGCTTTTTATTCGATGGTATCAAAAAACTTCCTTTTTGCTTTTGATTTATTTTTTGATTTTCACTACTATTTTCATTTTTATTCAAATTTGAAAGAAGTAATTTGCTTGGTATAAACCAAGGTTTGCTTTTATATGCATTATAAAGTAACACAAATTCTGGGAAGAACCAAGGTTCCAAATTCGCTATGCGACACTTTAGCATTTTTTCATTCATTCCCATCCAATCAAAAAATACTTTGTCGGAGTTTGGTGGATTGATTTCTGGAATCATAAGGTAAAAAAGATCTTTTTTAGGAATTATTTGAGTATTTTGATTCCCATTGCTGACCCAGGCCTCAATATCGCCTTTTTGTTTAAGATCAAAATTGAGAATGTTCCAATCAAAATATTTTCTATTGACCGTTTTTTCCATATATAGAATATGGACCTTTCCTAGATAATTATCGATAGGGATGTTCCTCAGTATATTTTCTTTATGCTTGTTATAAGAAATCTCTTCCTTCTTACGTCCTTCAAACGGAGATCTATAAAAAAAGTATTCCGTTTTATTTTCATAATTAAGAAATTTATATGATAAAAGATCATATTTATAGTATTTTTGCAAATTCTCTTTTCTTTTTTGATTAGATAATGAATATACTTCAATTTGTTTTTGTTTTTTGAAATCAATTAATTGGTCTTTTTCATATGAATGCCTTTTGCTAAAATTTTCCTTTTTACGCTGATGAACTGTATTGCGCCATTTTTCTGGTATTAATCTATACCATCTGCTCTGAGATAAATTGTATTGATAATATCCTCTTAACCACTTTTTCCATTGATTCATTTCATAACTCGGAAGTTTCTTATCCCCTAATTTCGAATCAACCATTCCTTGTGTTTCAAAAGAATCCTTTATTTCAGGCGGGGGGATTCCTTGAGATTGAAGAACAGCTCTTAATTTATACGAGTTACTAACTTGGATTTGTGATAATTTGAAAAATACATATGCTTGTGACACGTAGGATAAGTCATAAAAAATAGGTGAATTTTTTTGACTATTACTAATATTATCAAGTGACTTTTTTATAGTCGAAATAAATGGAATTCGATTTTTCTTAATTTTATTAATTCTTTCTTGTTTTCTTTCATTATTGTAAAGGGATTTATCAATAATTTTTTTTGTTGATTCAAGAAAAAGTTCTGTATTCATTCTGGGAATATTAATGATACATAAAAATATATCTGTGTAGATTCTTTCAATGAAAAATTTCAAAAAAAGAGGTAATTTAGAGATTAATTGAGCATTTCTTTTTTTGAATATTTGCCATTTTTCGAATCTTTTAGCATTATAACTTGTTTTTTTAAGACTATTTATTCTTGGAGTTACTTTTTTTTGCTCTTTTATAATTCTTTCTATTTGATTTCGAATTGTACTTGTTCTAGTAGTCAAATCCTTGATTTTTTTTTCTGTTAATGAAGAATTTGTCCAATTCGTAGATGCAATTTCACTAAACGATTCGTGAATTAGCTGATTGCTTATTATAGAATCTTTTTCTTCTTTAATTTCACTTGATTCATATACTTCTCTTCCTGTTAATCGAAATAACAGAATTTTTGAAAGTTCTTTTATTATTTTTTTTAGAAAAATAACACTTTCGATAACCCATTCTTTTGTTTCTTTTAAAACTTTTCGAAGTAATTTTATTTTTCTAAAAAAAACTATTAGAACTCGAGAAGACTTCTTTTTAAATTTTCCAATTTTTTTTTCAATTTCCTTAAAAATGGGTTTCAAAAAGGAAGGTCCTTTTCGGGGCGAACCAAAAGGAAGTTCAGTTTCCATTCCCCAAACTGTTAAAAAACAAAAATCATCTTTTTCTTTTTTCTTTTTCATTAAACCTTTCTTAGATGATCGTAGTTTCGATTTGTGCCAAGGTTTCAGACGGAAAGGAAATAAGATTTTTATCTGAATACCGTCTGTCAACCAATTTTTCGGAAATTCTGTTTCGGATAATGGAACACCATTATAGGTACATTTAACATGCATCTCTCTATTCCATTCCTGTAAATCCTCAAACCATTCGGGAAATTGAAATAGGAATATGCGTGCACTATTTTTTGCAATTAGTAATGAAGGTAATACAATATATTTTCTAAAAATAGATTGAGTTAGTAACATGCAACCTCTTATTACTTGTGTAACTGGAATGCTATCCCAGGCCTCTGCTATCTTTATTCGCTCTTTCTCCGTTCTTTCCTTCGTCTCTTTTTCTTCTTCTCTTTTTCTTTCTTCTTCTGTATACTCTACAATTTTGAATGCTTCCCCTTTCCCTACCCAATTTCGAAAAATTACTTTAATCAGCCTGGAGATATCAAAAGAAAAAAGAGGGAATTTTTCGATTCTGTCCAAAAAAAGAGGGGA